TAAACTAACCTATCATTGATGTATTGTTTCATCGATATTAAAATCACGATGTCATTGTCTTGTTCCTGAATGGGTCCTTTCAATTCTTTTAGGTTCATGGTCTACCCCGGGAAAATATCTGTCCGAATTCTATTTGCACATATAGGACAAATGGTCTCAGTACCATTTTTTTGTTATGACTTCTTTTTTTTTGTTAATTTTGTGTCTTGCTTTCCCAAAACTATTTGATGTATTCATCATACTATTCCGTTGGTCGGCAATTTGGGATCACTACTATCACTACTATAGTAATAGTAGGTATAAAGTAATAGTAGGTATAAGAATCATTTATGATACAAGTGGTAATCATACATATATTATATTAACAATTTGTTATCGATTTGGTATTTTCTGAACGGAGCCTGGATACTTTATTTTATCAGTCCAAGTAAACCATAAATTCTTCTAAATTGATAATATTGATCCCCAATATAAAATAAATTGATCTAATTGCACTTCACGCTCCGAATGATTGATTGATGCCTCACTCAATACAATATCTCTTGGGCGAAACAGAGGATATCTCGATCAGGGGAGAGAACGGGTAAATCCCATATGACCCAATATGTCTGACAAGTCGCACTATACGTCAACCCAAACCGCATCTTCCTCTCCAGGACTCCGAAAAGGTACTTTTGGAACACCAATGGGCATTAAATTAAAGAAAAAAATTTAGTACTATACTTCACTTTAATATGGAAACGTAACAATCAATGGTTTATTGTCTTCATCCCTTTTTTCTCTTTATTCTATTTGATACATAGATTGGAAAGTTTATAGAGTAAGACAGAATGAATAAAGAAAAAATTTGAACGAAGAAATCGATCGTTCGAATGATAAACAAGTATCTATCCATTCGTTCCCCAAAAATGGGACCAATCCTCCCATTGCGTATTGGTACTTATCGGGTATAGAATAGATCTGCTTCTCTTTGTTCTTACGAACAAAATTGTTCCGTTATTTTCACGTTATTTTCAATGGAATGGAATAAATATTAATCCTTTCTGATACGGAATCTACTGAAAAGTTAGGTACATGGTTAGTATATATAGTCTTTTCCAATGCGATAAAATAAAGTGGCATAGTGTCTATTTTTCTTTGATAAAGAGGTATTTCCATGGGTTTACCTTGGTATCGTGTTCATACTGTCGTATTGAATGATCCCGGTCGATTGCTTTCTGTTCATATAATGCATACAGCTCTAGTTTCTGGTTGGGCTGGTTCGATGGCTTTATATGAATTAGCGGTTTTTGATCCCTCTGATCCCGTTCTTGATCCGATGTGGAGACAAGGTATGTTCGTTATACCCTTCATGACTCGTTTAGGAATAACCAATTCGTGGGGCGGTTGGAGTATTTCAGGAGGAACTATAACAAATCCGGGTATTTGGAGTTATGAAGGTGTGGCAGGGGCACACATAGTGTTTTCCGGTTTGTGCTTCTTGGCAGCTATCTGGCATTGGGTATATTGGGACCTAGAAATATTCTGTGATGAACGTACGGGAAAACCTTCTTTGGATTTGCCCAAGATCTTTGGAATTCATTTATTTCTCTCAGGGGTAGCTTGCTTTGGCTTTGGCGCATTTCATGTAACAGGTTTGTATGGTCCTGGAATATGGGTGTCCGATCCTTATGGACTAACTGGAAAAGTACAATCTGTAAATCCAGCGTGGGGCGCGGAAGGTTTTGATCCTTTTGTTCCGGGAGGAATAGCCTCTCATCATATTGCAGCGGGTACATTGGGCATATTAGCAGGCCTATTCCATCTTAGTGTTCGTCCGCCTCAACGTCTATACAAAGGATTACGTATGGGCAATATTGAAACTGTACTTTCCAGTAGTATCGCTGCTGTTTTTTTTGCAGCTTTTGTTGTTGCTGGAACTATGTGGTATGGTTCAGCAACTACCCCAATCGAATTATTTGGTCCTACTCGTTATCAGTGGGATCAGGGATACTTTCAGCAAGAAATATATCGAAGAGTTAGTGCCGGGCTAGCCGAAAATCTTAGTTTATCGGAAGCTTGGTCTAAAATTCCCGAAAAATTAGCTTTTTATGATTATATTGGTAATAATCCGGCAAAGGGGGGATTATTCAGAGCAGGCTCAATGGACAATGGGGATGGAATTGCTGTTGGATGGTTAGGACACCCCGTCTTTAGAGATAAAGAAGGGCGCGAGCTTTTTGTACGTCGTATGCCTACTTTTTTTGAAACATTTCCGGTAGTTTTGGTAGATGAAGACGGAATTGTGAGAGCTGATGTTCCTTTTAGAAGGGCAGAATCAAAGTATAGTGTTGAACAAGTAGGTGTTACTGTTGAGTTCTATGGTGGCGAACTTAATGGAGTAAGTTATTCTGATCCTGCTACTGTGAAAAAATATGCTAGACGTGCCCAATTAGGTGAAATTTTTGAATTAGATCGGGCTACTTTGAAATCCGATGGTGTTTTTCGTAGCAGTCCAAGGGGTTGGTTCACTTTTGGGCATGCTACGTTTGCTTTGCTCTTCTTTTTCGGACACATTTGGCATGGCGCTAGAACCTTGTTCAGAGATGTTTTTGCTGGTATTGATCCAGATTTGGATGCTCAAGTGGAATTTGGAACATTCCAAAAACTTGGAGATCCAACTACAAGGAGACAAGTAGTCTGATACGACATTGTTGTGGTATCTTTCGCCTCTATTTTTTTTTTATTTGACATTGGGTATCAGAGAAATCTTGACTTGAATCACCATCTTTTCTTTGACTTTTTTTCTTTCTTTATATGATATGATAAATGATCCCAAATGAATAGGTGTGGAAGCTATAATTGTAAACCACGATCGAATCCATGGAAGCATTGGTTTATACATTCCTTTTAGTCTCGACTTTAGGGATAATTTTTTTCGCTATCTTTTTTCGAGAACCACCTAAGGTTCCGACTAAAAAAATGAAATAACCTTTCGAAATAATTTAATTGAAGTAATGAGCCTCCCATATTGGGAGGCTCATTACTTCAACTAGTCCCCGTGTTCTTCGAATGGATCTCTTAGTTGTTGAGAGGGTTGCCCAAAAGCGGTATATAAGGCGTACCCAGTAAAGCTTACAAGTAAACCGGATATGGAGATGGCGACTAGGGTTGCTGTTTCCATTTTTAGATAATTTCAAGATCACAATGGATCTACGATAAGATCGTTTATTTACAACTACAACGGAATAGTATACAAAGTCAACAGATCTCAACCAATCATTAAATAGGATTTATGGCTACACAAACCGTTGAGGATAGTTCTAGATCTGGGCCAAGACGAACTACTGTAGGGGATTTATTGAAACCATTGAATTCGGAATATGGTAAAGTAGCTCCGGGATGGGGGACTACACCACTTATGGGGGTCGCAATGGCTCTATTTGCGATATTCCTATCTATTATTTTGGAAATTTATAATTCTTCCGTTTTACTGGATGGAATTTCAATGAGTTAGGTTTATAAGAACTATGAAGTCCTAGTCTTTCAATCAAAGAAAAAATTACTTTAGACTTGGATTTCTAGACCATTCTATTCTGGTAGTTCGACCGTGGAATTTATTTGTTTCGGTATTTCCGGAATATGAGTGTGTGACTTGTTATAATTGATCCTATTGATAATACATAGAATGGACCTGTTATCTCTATCAAGATGATTCTACCTCGTCGGATATTTATTCTAGTATCTGGAGCACGGAATATATAGAATAGATCAAGAAAAGAAATATTTGAACTATGATTCATACCTACTATTTATTCAGACCTCGCAACCGGACTCAAAAAAAATTCAAATAGGTATTTCCTAAATCAAACGAATTTTATTCCTTCAGATTTATTTTGACCGAAGGATAACTCTTTCTCTAGATTTTGTTGAGTCATTACATCCATTCATTCAATAAGTGATCATCAAAGGTTCTTACTCAGAGAACCTTTGAGTTTAGCTTGAGGCTAAATCATCGTGGTTCTAGTATGAATCTGAGGTTTCAATTGATTCATAGGGTCTCAACAAGAGAATTCCTATCAATAGTAAAACAAGAGTAAATCCGCAGTACGCACAAAAAAAAAAAAAACAATAAATCAAATAACAAATAAAAAATAGGGAAGAGAAGATTCAAGAGGCCTGTAACGATCAACATAAAGAAAGACAGATGAGCCAACTTGATATTTTTTGGCATTATCATCACAAAGAAGAGATTCCGGATTTTTGTTACTTCGTATCTTCGAGGCAAATCGAATCAAGTGGTTAATGAAGTTTTTCATTTTCTATTATATATCCGTTGAAATCAGTATTTGTGTGTTTCCGCTTGAGCCGTACGAGATGAAATTCTCATATACGGTTCTCAGAGGGGGAGTTCCATTGGGTTACCTATCTCAATAAAGTATATGATTGGTTTGAGGAACGTCTTGAGATTCAGGCGATTGCAGATGATATAACTAGTAAATATGTTCCTCCTCATGTCAACATATTTTATTGTTTAGGGGGGATCACACTTACTTGTTTTCTAGTACAAGTAGCTACGGGTTTTGCTATGACTTTTTACTATCGTCCAACCGTTACAGAGGCTTTTTCCTCTGTTCAATACATCATGACTGAGGCCAACTTTGGTTGGTTAATCCGATCAGTTCATCGATGGTCAGCAAGTATGATGGTTCTCATGATGATCCTGCACGTATTTCGTGTGTATCTCACAGGTGGATTTAAAAAACCTCGCGAATTAACTTGGGTTACGGGTGTGGTTTTGGCTGTATTGACTGCATCTTTTGGTGTAACTGGTTATTCCTTACCTCGGGACCAAATTGGTTATTGGGCAGTAAAAATCGTGACAGGCGTACCTGAAGCTATTCCTGTAATAGGATCGCCTTTAGTAGAGTTATTACGTGGAAGTGCTAGTGTGGGCCAATCCACTTTAACTCGTTTTTATAGTTTACACACTTTTGTATTGCCTCTCCTTACTGCCGTAT